GACCGGGGCCTTTTATCATGACTTCTGCTCGTTGCATACCTTGATCCACTACTGTCCGAATAGCATTTCCTGCTGCGGTTTGGGCGGCAAACGGTGTCCCTCTCCTTGTACCCTTGAATCCACAAGTACCTGCGGAGGACCAAGAAATTACCCGACCTCGTACATCTGTAACAGTCACAATGGTATTGTTGAAACTTGCTTGAACATGAATAACTCCTTTTGGTATTCTACGCGCACTTTTACGTAAACCAATACGTCCATTCCTACGTGAACCAATTCTTGGTACAGGTTTTGCCATATTTTATCATCTCATAAATATAAGTCAGAGATATATGGATATATCCATTTCATGTCAAAACAGATCCTTTCTTTTTTTGTATATCCGGTACCTTAGAGAGTCTCTTTTATTTTAGAAAGATTATCCTTGTCTTTGTTTATGTCTCGGGTTGGAACAAATTACGATAATTCGTCCCCGTCTACGGATCAGACGACATTTTTCACAAATTTTACGAACAGAGGCCCTTATTTTCATATTTGTCATTCCTTAACTTAATTTCAAATTTACTTATTGGAAGAAAATAAGTTTCTTGAAATTTTGAACTTTCGAATTGTATCCCTTCGAAAGGAATATTGAAGTTGAAAAAAAAATCAACTAATCGTTTGAATCCTTGTTTCAGAGTCTATAAATTATATGCCCTTTGGTTGAATCATAACGACTTATTAAAATTTTTACTCTATCTTCCAGTAGTATACGTATAAAACTACGCCGAATCCTTCCTGAACCATAACCTAGAATCCGATCTTCATTATCTAACCGAATCTTAAATATAGCATTCGGAAGTGATTCAGTAATTAAACTTCCACGAATCCATTTTTCTTCTTTTATTCCAGGTAAAACCTCTTTGAAGTATTAACTAATGTAGGAGTAGAGTGATATTAGAAACCCGCTCTTTCTCTTTTTTTGTTTCACCAATAAATAGTAAAGTTCCATATCTAAGTTGGATATAAGAAAGCTTACCATATATAACACAAAATTTCTCCGCCAATTCGTTCTAGTCGGGCCTCTCGGTCCGTTATTATACCCCGAGAAGTAGAAAGAATTACAATCCCCATCCCGCCTAAAATTCTAGGAATTCGTTGATAGTTCGAATAGATTCGTAGACCGGGTCGACTGATCCGTTTTAACTTTAAAACAGTTTTATATGGCCCTTTCCTATTCCTTCTATGTCGTAGGGTTAAAACCAAAAAATATTTGTTGCTTTCTTGATGTTTCCTCACGTTTTCAATAAAACCTTCTCTTAACAGTATTTTAACAAGGTTTTCGGTGATGTTAGTAGATGGTATTCGAACCGTTCCCTTTCTATTCATGTCAGCATTGCGTATAGAAGTTATTATATCAGCAATAGTGTCTTTACCCATGATAAACTAAAATTATTGTTGCCCCCGAATTTTGATATAATCAACATGCTTTTTTTTTTCTTTCTTTATATATAATATATATTTTTTTTTTATGAATTGTTAAAGATATATGCGTGAGACAAATCTACTAATTAATTTTATCTATTTTATTCAAATGTTCTAACTATATTATAGTCTCATCTTTATTATACTTATAGTACTTCAGGCGCTAATGAAACTATTTTAGTGAAATTTAACTGTCTCAATTCCCGTGCGATCGCACCAAAAATTCTAGTTCCTTTGGGATTTCCTTCTTGATCAATAACAACCGCAGCATTGTCATCATATCGCAGTATCATACCGTTGTCACGTTTGAGTTCTTTACTAGTACGTACAATTACAGCTCTGATCACTTCAGATTTTTCTAAAGGTGTATTTGGTATTGCTTCCTTGATTACAGCAACAATAACGTCACCAATATGAGCATATCGTCGATTACTAGCTCCTATGATTCGAATACACATCAATTCTCGGGCCCCGCTGTTGTCCGCTACATTTAAATGGGTTTGAGGTTGAATCATATCATTTTTTTTTTATTTGCTCTTTTGATGCAAAGGGGCGAAGTAAAAAAAAAGAAATATTGTTTGTCCAAAATAATAAAAAAAAGAAACCTACAATTGTTTTTTTTTATTCCAAAGACCTCTTTCCTTTGGTTTTACATTCCTATCCTGAAATAATGAATTGAGTTCGTATAGGCATTTTGGATGCCGCTATTGAAATAGCCTTTCTGGCTACACTTTCTGCTACTCCGCCCATTTCATAAAGTATTCTACCCGGTTTAACGATAGCTACCCAATATTCGGGAGATCCTTTTCCTGAACCCATACGCGTTTCCGCGGGTCTTACTGTAACTGGTTTGTCTGGAAATATACGTACCCATATTTTTCCACCGCGGCGCACATTTCGTGTCATTGCTCGCCGCCCTGCTTCTATTTGTTTAGATGTGATCCACGCGGGTTCAAGTGCCTGAAGAGCATATCTACCGAAGCAAATACAATTACCTCTATAAGATATTCCTTTCATTCTTCCTCTATGTTGTTTACGGAATCTGGTTCTTTTGGGGTTATAGTTGATGGTTGTTTATCAATTCATTCCATCTCTACTACAGAACCGGACATGAGAGTTTCTTCTCATCCAGCTCCTCGCGAATGAAACAATTCTAAAATAATATACGTGTATTTAATGAATAATATACTGAATCGTGGGATTCATTGAGATTTTATCTAATCTATTATTTTATCTAATCTATTAGAAATATAAATTTGTATATCTTGTTTTGATAGTTTATATAATTAATATTAATTAAACATATATTCTATTTTTCTATTTATAGTTAATAGTTATAGATAATTTAGATAATTATTTTATAGATTATTTAGAGATAATGTTATAGATAATATAATGTCATTTTGTTATAACGAGTCTTTATTTTGTTTTGTATTTTTTATTATCATATCGGATCGACCAAAATTTATAAATCCAATAAAATAAAAACTTTCGCGGGCGAATGTTTACTCTTTCAATATCTATTTCAGTTGTAGGGTTATCCCATGACATGACCTTTCAGAATAAAAGTGGATTGGCCCCGGGTTTGTTCCGCCATCCTACCCAGTGAATCATTAGGATTCGTTTTCAATAGAATCTTATGTATCCACAGGTTTCGTCGTTCCCATCGCTTCTCGATTAATGGTTAGGCCTGAATTCTACAATGGAGCTCCTAAGGAAAATGAAATGTGTTCTTGAGTCAATTTTCTCAGTCTTTATTGACTCGGGGCTCTTGATTTTTTTGTTCTTTCTATAAACAAATTCATCTAATTATAGATCAATCAAATTAGTATTGATGCTTTATTACATTATCCTTTATAAGATCACTCATAGACCTTACATATTGGAATCATATAGCATTGATATTCTTTTTCTCTCTTTCTCTCACCCTTCCATTTATCCGCATTTTTATTGTTATTGCTTCACAACTTATAATCAGATTTGTTTTATTTTTTTTTAGTATTATGCAAAAAAACTTTCCGTTGCTACAATGATATAACCAATATATCATATCGTGACCGGTTCTTTATATCTAGATAATATGAAGCGATGAGTTGGTTATTAGTTCTATAGTTATTAGTTCATACTATGTATGGTCCGGTCCGTTTTTTTTGAATCCTAACCCTAAAAAAACCACCGAGTCGCACACTAAGCATAGCAATTATCTCAATATCAAAAAATTAATTGAATTTTTATTCAACCTTATAGAATTTAGAATTGCCCATTTTTGTTTTTATTTAACATAAAAAGAATGAAAGAGTTTGTCATTTTTTCTTTTTTTTTATTGCCGATAGAACGTAAAGACAAGTCAAGTAAAGGTTTATTCTTCCTCGTCTACAAATATCCAAATTTTGATGCCTAATACCCCATAGATAGTTCCAACTGTATAGGAACAATAATCTATTTTAGCTCGAATGGTTTGTAGAGGAACCCTACCCTCTCTGATCCATTCGACACGCGCAATTTCTTTTCCGTCGATACGCCCTGCAATTTGTACTTGAATTCCTTTTGTACCTGCCTGTTCAGTTAATTCAATAGCCTTTTTCATTGCTTTTCGAAATGAAACTCTATTCTTTAATTGTCCGGCTATAAATTCTGCGAGAATATTAGGGTGTCCGTAAGGGTTTGTAATTCTTGTAACAGCAATGTTGAGTTTTCGGTTTACACAATTAAGTTCTTTTTGTACATCCATCTGTAATTCTTCGATTCTTCGAGGCCGACCTTCTATTAGTAATTTTGGAAATCCCATATAGATTATGACCTGAATCAGATCGATTCTTTTTTGAATCTCTATACATGCAATTCCCTCAATACCAGAGGATATTCTAATATTTTTTTGTACATAATTCTTAATACAATCTCGTATTTTTTGATCTTCTTGTAAACCTTCGGAATAATCTTGTGGTTGTGCAAACCAAAGAGAATGATGACCTTGGGTTGCACCAAGTCTGAAACCAAGTGGATTTATTTTTTGTCCCATAATCCCCCGATACTATATATATCATGACACGTCATATCTGTGTACTTATTTTTATTTATCCATCCAGGGTTTTTTAAGTATAATATGGCGTATTTGGATCTTTTATAATATTGTTCGTTTACAGATATATCTTTTAATACAATAGTTATATGACAAGTGGGTCTTTTTATCGGATAAATACGTCCTCGAGGTTTTAATTTTTTCACAGTAGTACCCTCGTTGACTTCCACTTTACTAATGATTAAACTTGCTTCGTTTAAACCCATATTGTGAATAGCATTTGCTGCTGCAGAATAAACCAATTTAAAAAGTGGATAACATGCTCGATAAGGCATAACTCGATAAGGCATAAGTTCTAGTACCATAAGTGTTTCTTCGTAGGAACGTCCACTAATCTGATCAATTACTCTTCGTGCTTTGTTAGTAGACATACGTATATGTTTACCTAAAACGCATACTTCTGTATATGGATTCCTCTTTCTTTTCTTTATCATAAAAGTCACCTCTTATTTTAACG